GAGTTTTCTAGCATTTGACTACGTACCACTAAAGGGTTTAATCGCAAACTTGACAGATAACCCAGAAACTCTAAATTATCTTTTGATAATTGATTTATATTGACCTTTTGCGATTGAAACCATACAGAAAAATAACATTGCCATAAATTAACAAAATAATATTTCCATTTATTCATCAGAAGCGGAGTATCTTTTGTTGCCAGAATGCATCTTCCGTGATATCTAACATAATGTATGAAAGGATCCTTGAGCAACCCTAGGATCGCCGGAAAATTATTAACAAAAACTTTCAAAAAATGTTGTATTTTTCCATAGAATAAAATTCGCTCAAAAAGGACTTCATAAGATGTCGATCGTAAATGCGAAGACCGCTTGCGTAGAAAAAAAAAGATGGATTCGTATTCACATACATGAGAATTATATAAGAACAAGAAAAATCTTGGATTCAAAATTGATTTTTTTTTAATATTAAAATTCTTCCAATTACAATACTCGTATAAACAGAACCGAAAAAAATGCAAAGAAGAGGCATCTTTTACCCGGTAACGTAGGGTTTGAACCAAGATTTCTAGATGGATGGGGTAAGGTATTAGTACATCTAACACATAATTAAAATATGCTAATTTGTCTTCTAAAAAGGGAAATATTGAATGAATTGATTGTAAATTATAAGATTTTTTGAATTGTTTTCCTTGGAAAGAGGATCCTAATCTTAGGGAAAATGGAATTTCTACAATCACTGCAAATAAAACGGATATCATTTGATAATAGAAAAGACTGGTATGCCCCAAAAAGGGATTTTGGTTCAAATCCTTAGTGGGAATAATCAAACGATTCTGTTCATACATTCGAAAAATTAAGCGTTTCACAATTAGTGAACTATATTTTTTGTCATAATCCGGATTTTCCAAGAAAATAGAGCGATTTCTATTTAATCTATTTAAACCATGATCATAAGCAAGTACATAAATATACTCCCGAAAAAAAAGTGGATATAGAAAACTCTGTTGCCGAGCCCCATCGAACTCTAAATATCCTTGAAATTTCTCCATTTGGATTGAAATTCGATTTGAACTGAAGGTAAAGTCTTTATTTTCTTGAGTTCTGAAATGACACATAGTGCGATACAGTCAAAATAAGGTATTAGACTACGAAAGCAATAGATACCTCATAAACAGGTAGACTGCTAACCGGATTCTCTATCTTTAATAGGTTTCTGTTCGTTATATTATAGAATAACAAAACAAGATGATTAGAAATCCTTTATTTTTTTAACCTAATCGCTCTTTTGATTTTGGAAATATATCTTTTTTTTATCAATATACTGCTTCTTTTACACACTCCAACCTAACCCAAACGGACTAGGTAAAAAAATAATTAGGACTCATGAAAAAATTGATAATAACACGCAAGAAAAAAATGCCTTCCCATACCCGTATTAGGCACTAATCTATTTTTAACATTTAATTAGATCGGGTAATTTTTCAAATTACGAATGGAAGCTCGTTTCTTTTTTTTTTCCTGGAATAAGGAAAACTGGTTTTTTATCCATCCATTTATATTTATTCACTTGACCCAAATTGGAATTCCCTTTTTTTTTTTTTCGACATCGAAAACAAGGTTGTACCGATCAGGAAAGCAAAAAAAAAATTATCTGAATTCTCCCTTGATACGACATGCTATTTTTTCCATTCATTCCTTTCAGGATCAGTCGTGGTCTTACAAACTCTACCGCAGATCTGGACGAATCCTTTTCTTCATACAAATGTGTAAAAGATGCTAGTCGCACTTAAAAGCCGAGTACTCTACCGTTGAGTTAGCAACCCCCCCCCAAAAAAAAAGAACGTACTGCAAATATATAGATACAACCAGAATAAGAAAAAAAAATCCAGTCGTGTGTGCGTCAGGGATAAATGGATCCATTTATCTATGAGAGAATTATATTTGGTCCATACACTGTTGTCAATATGATTGTGAATTTTTCATATAGTGAAAAGAATAGAAAAATCAATAAAAAAGCTTAACCCCTTGGTTTGTTAGTTCATACAATGAATGAACACTAAGTCAGTTAGGGTAATCTCAAATCTTTTTATCCTTTTTTAGACCCATTTTTTATGGCCTTTAATTTTTTATGATGAATAAATTATTCATATATATAATATATATATTAGTTTTATTCAGAATTTATATATTATTTTATATAATTAATATATTATTTTATATACAGTATTATTTTCTATACAGTAAAATTTTGTATTTATAAAAAAATTAGAATTTATATAATATAGATCCAAAATTTTTTTCATAAATTTTTTGATTATTATAAAACATAGTAGTTGTTAGCAGGGTATTTTTTAGTATTCGTACCTTAGGAGGAAGACTACTAATAAATCGAAATTCTAATAAATCAAAATAAATATGATGGCAGTGAAAGAGGAGGAAAGAGAAGAGTAGATAAAATTTGATATCAAGCTATATATGAGTCTTTCACATCCTCTTTTTTATATTTCATTAATTCAATTTCGTTTTATTAAGACTTAATTCCGTAAAAATCCCTGCCTTCTTTGAAATATCATGAACTGTTCTTGTTGGTTGAGCGCCTGTTTTAAGAAAATCGAGAATAGCAGGAAGATTTAAATAAGTTTGATTAGTTATCGGATCATAAAAACCCACTTTGCTAAGATCTCTTCCTTCTCTTCGGGATCGAACATCAATTGCAACGATTCGATAAACGGCTCATTGGGATAGATGTATATGAATAATACCCCCCCTAGAAACGTATAAGAGGTTTTGGCCTCGTACGGCTCGAGAAAAAAAATGCAATGAGTAGAAAACTGTCTGTATAAAATTCAAATAGTAAATTCAAATATTAAATAGATTAATAAAAACATTAAATCAATTAGCCAATATTGAAACCCTAAATATTTTTTTCCATAAAAAGCATTCGTAACATTCGTACTCTCGTAACTCAAGTTAAATAACTCTAAAATATCTCACCAGAGAATCCTTAAGTACTTTTTTTATTGAGTAGTCTCTAGCCCGTTTTTTGTTTGTCTCATTTTTTCGAATCAATTTTGATTCTTCATTTTGATCTAGTTGTTCAAACAATTGAAAACTGGATTTCCTTGTTTCAGGATTCTTTATCTTTACTTTGAATCTTTAGGTTTAGACATGACTTCGGTGATCTTGAATCGTTTTATTAAAAAAGGGCAGCAACAAACCCCTTATTTTTTTTATGATTTATTTTCTTTCTATACAAAGAATCATCAAAACGCTTCATTCACGCATGATAGACTTTTGATTCAAAGAATTTTACAATTTTCCGAAAATTTCCTTTTCCATTGTAAAATTGCTTGAAAGGACTTTTTTTCAATATAAAAAGACTTACGAAGTTGTTCCAACTTATTGATTCGCACTAACCCTAGATCCTTACTCCTGTGAAAGGAATAAAAACTTTCTATTCTCCTCGAGCTCCATCCTGTACTCTTTTTTATATTCCAAAAAAGTGTAGGACTCTGGGAAAATAGAACACAAAATGTCGAGACAAGAGCACCTATATTCCTATATAAAAAGTGGCGGATGAAAAAATCCACAGCAGATCATGTCCTTCAATTCAAGTCGCACGTTGCTTTCTACCACATCGTTTTAAACGAAGTTTTACCATAACATTCCTCTAGTTTGTGTAATTGATTCAATTATGGAATCATGAATAGTCATAGTTCAGTCAGTATATCGTAATCTATACTTTTTCTTTCTCTATGAATGGAATAGTGAATTTACGCGTAAAGGTTCAGTCAGAATTCAAATGAATCCCATATTAGTTTGAATAGAAATCTATATTTATATATATATAGATTTTTTTTTATTAAAACTCTTAGAATCTATGGTTCGGCCTTACTTACCCGCATCACACACAAATTAAAAAAGCAAATAGATTTTTTTGAATTCGGTTGAAATGATGAAAAATAAATTGATTCTTCTTTTCATTTCAATATTTTATTCTTAAAAAATATTGGATTTTTCATTTAAACAGAACGAGAAAGATGGTGTACAAAGGCAATAGAAGATTGATTCCGTAATGACTGTACTCTGGGACGGAAGGATTCGAACCTCCGAATAGCGGGACCAAAACCCGTTGCCTTACCGCTTGGCTACGCCCCATTTCTATTTTTATTGAAGACTACTAAAAGAGTAATATTCCTATTGGTTGTTCGTCAATTCAAACTGAAATATAGATTACATTGGTGCTAGAGTTTTAACACGTGTAGATAGCAAATCAAACTTACTTTATTGATCATTGCATAGAATTCAATTAAGATATTGTATGAAAATATTATTTCTTTCATTCTCTTATGAGAATGAAAGGATTTTTGATTGAGTAAGTTCAACAAAGTCTTTTTAGACTATCTTTCTTTATTTTTTTCCTTATATAAAAAATTTATTAATAACTCAATCAAAATTAAATTATCCACAAGAACACCAATTTTTGTTATGCTTAATATATTTAATTTGATCTGTATTTGTTTGAATTCTGCCCTTTTTTCAAGCACTTTTTTAGTCGCCAAATTGCCGGAGGCCTACGCCTTTTTGAATCCAATCGTAGATGTTATGCCCGTAATACCTCTTTTCTTTCTTCTCTTAGCCTTTGTTTGGCAAGCCGCTGTAAGTTTTCGATGAAATTCTTAATACTGTCTTAAAAAAATTCACGATTTTTATTCTTCCAACAATTCAAAAGATCAAAAAAATATTGACGTATGAACGAATTCTCAATTCAAACATTGAATTTTTTTGGTAGCCATACTAAATCTGGATCATTTCTATATTCCTAAATTTTATCCTCTTTTCCCTAAATGAAAGAACCTAATTAGATTAGAGTTCACCAAAAAAATATCTAGATGTTGATATGCAAATCTGTTTGAATCTGAAAGATTCTACTATTATCTTAATTACAAATGACTTTCTGAAACCTTTTTTTTGATTTATTGGTATCAAAATTAGATATTTGGTATAAAAATAGAGAATCTATTCTCTTTTTTTTTTTTAGTAAGATCTTGGAGATTTTGTAATGCTTACTCTCAAACTTTTTGTATACACCGTAGTTATATTCTTTGTTTCTCTCTTTATATTTGGATTCCTATCTAATGATCCAGGACGTAATCCCGGACGTGAAGAATAAAAAAGAAAGGTTTTTTATTGCTTTATTTAATTAGTGGAACTGCTCGAATTTTATTAGGATTTTATCTATTACACACCATCAAAAGGAGAAAGGGAAAGAGAGGGATTCGAACCCTCGGTACGATTAACTCGTACAATGGATTAGCAATCCAACGCTTTAGTCCACTCAGCCATCTCTCCTAATCGAAAAGGGATACTTTTTTAGGTTGCATTAAACAAAAAAAGGCTTGAAAAAGAACCTTCTGCACTTTATTCTTAAAATAAAAAGCTTTCTTTTTTTGTATAGATTATTCTTTATATTATATATATTTTTTCATTTTCTATATTTTATTATATATACATAAAATTTTTTTTTCTTTTTTTATTATATAAATCTATTTATCCTCTATTTATATATATATAATATATATATTACTATTATATAACTGTTTTTATAGAACTTTCTCAATAATTCTAGTTACATTCAAAATTTAGATAAAGATTAGATAAAGAAAAGGCGTGAACTCGAAAGAGAAATAAATAAAACCACAATAATAGAAATAGAGAATCCTTTTTTATTTTGTCTCGGCAAAACACAAGTAAAAGATCTTTTTTATTTTAATAGCCTGGCCTGGTCAGTCCCCAGCCGGGCCTTTTTTTGTTAAAGTTAAAAAGACTCATCCGATGGATTTTTAGCCAAAAACGATTTGAAATTGAAAAAAAAAAGTGGAATTGAATCCGCTTTTACTAATTTTATTAAGTCAACGCTAGAATTTTCTAATTTTTTTTTCAGATTTTTTTATTTTTTATTAGACCCCCGATTACTTTGTTCGACAAAAGGTTAATTTATATGCAATAATTGCATTGTAGCGGGTATAGTTTAGTGGTAAAAGTGTGATTCGGTCCTTTAATCCCTTTAATAGTTAAAGGGTCTCTCGGTTTGATTAATCTTCCGATCAAAAATTTTATTTCTTAAAAGGATTTAGTCCTTTCCCTTTCAATGAAAGATTCAAGGAAGATTATAGATTCTCGTAATTTGTATCCAAAGACTCTAATCAATTATAAATTTGGATTATGAAATTCCGAAACATAATTTTTGAATTGGATGACTATTTACAATTCAATAAGTATAACAAGAGGATCCATGGATAAAGCTAGAAAAGTTTCTTTCTAATCGTAACTAAATCTTCAGTTCTAGTCATTGTTTGGTATAGAAAAAATTGAAGCAAAATAGCTATTAAACGAGAACTTTGGTTTACTAAAGACATCGACATATTATATTGTTTTAGCTCGGTAGAAACCAAAAACTTTTCCTAAGGATTCCCTTAAATAGAAATAAAGAACGAAGTAACTAGAAAGATTGTTCGAGTTCGACTGATCTATCTTCTAGAAGGATCATCTAGAAAGCAAAATTTTCTGTGAAAGTACCCAGACGGAAAAAAAAGCTAACATAGATGTTATGGGTCGAATTTTTATTTCGATTTCGTTCCCGTCTTTTTTTATTTGGGAATTTCTCCATCCATCATAAAGGAGCCGAATGAAACCAAAGTTTCATGTTCGGTTTTGAATTAGAGACGTTAAAAATATAAAAATGATCGATCGACGTCGACTAAAACCCTTAGCCTTCCAAGCTAACGATGCGGGTTCGATTCCCGCTACCCGCTCTAAATTCACAATTGCCCCCTTTTTTTTATTAGATAGAGACAAATTTCTCTATTAGAATTGTCTAATAGCAATTGTGTATTGAAGTGAATTCAATACACAATTGCTAAAAAGATTTCGCACATTCTTTTTTTTTTTAACAATTGGAAAGTAAAAAAAAAAGCGAAAAGCGTCCATTGTCTAATGGATAGGACATAGGTCTTCTAAACCTTTGGTATAGGTTCAAATCCTATTGGACGCAATATCAATATAGATATATTGATATTTATCTATTATTTCCATTTCTATATATTATATAGAATATATTTTTCTTCTATTTCGAAAAATTCTAAAAAAGAAATAGAATAAGAAAGAAATTCTGAATGCTTTAAGATTTAATATTAAACAGATATTAGTTATATACTTCTTTCTATTATATATACTTGACTTCTATTTATAGAATTTCTTAAAAATTTAATTAAAATTAAAGAGTAAAATTGACTAACGAATCAAAAATAAGAACGATCCGTTTCGTTTCTTTTTTTATAATTTCTCCTGAAGTAGAAAACGTTCCAGTTGCTCTTGAATACCTTCTTTCAAAAAGCTTTCTGCTTCAGCGGTTAATGTCTTGGTCGAGGCTATGATTTCTTGAAACTGAGGTTTATTCGTTTTTAAGTAAGTGCGTAACTGAACGAGAAATTTTCT